CATTCTCAAATTGGTTTATTCTGCAGCGGCAAATGCTAATCATAATATGGGTTTGAAGGAAGCTGATTCATTCATTAGTAAAGCCGAAGCCAATAGGAGTACTATTGTGAAAAAGTTAAGACCGCGGGCTCGAGGACGTAGTTATCTGATAAAAAGACCGACATGTCATATAACAATTGTATTAAAAGATAAATCTAAATCATTTTTAGATCAATCTAAGATTTAGATTCATATAAAATATAAAAATATGGATGAAAAAAAAATAGAATAGAAAAATATGGGACAAAAAATAAATCCACTTGGTTTCAGACTTGGTACAACTCAAAGTCATCATTCCTTTTGGTTCGCACAACCAAAAAATTATTCCGGGGGCCTACAGGAAGATGCAAAAATACGGAATTGTATCAAGAACTATGTACAAAAAAATAGGAAAATATCCTCAGGTTTCGAAGGAATTGCACGTATAACAATTCAAAAAAAAATCGATTTGATCCAAGTCATAATCTATATTGGATTCCCAAATTTATTAATAGAGGGGCAAACACGAGGAATCGAAGAATTACAGATGAATGTACAAAAGGAGTTTAATTCTGTAAACCGGAGACTCAACATTGCTATCACAAGAGTTGAAAAACCTTATGGACAACCTAATATTCTTGCAGAATATATAGCTTTACAATTAAAAAATAGAGTTTCGTTTCGAAAAGCAATGAAAAAAGCTATTGAATTAACTGAACAAACGGATACAAAAGGAATTCAAGTGCAAATAGCAGGCCGTATCGACGGAAAAGAAATTGCACGTGTTGAATGGATCAGAGAGGGTAGAGTTCCCCTACAAACAATTCGCGCTAAAATTGATCATTGTTCCTATACAATTCGAACTATTTATGGAGTATTAGGTATAAAAATTTGGATATTTGTAGACGAGGAATAATCAACCTTGTCTTCTCATTCTGTCCAGTGATAAATCAAAAAATGAACAATTCTAATTCTATAAGGTTAAATAAAAATTCGATTGATCATTTGGTATAATTGCTATGCTTAGTGTGTGACTCGTTAGTTTTTTCTTTATAGTTTCAAGTTGGGATTCAAAAAAAAAATAAACTGACCCCTGCTATAAACTTTGTAATTATATAAAATAAACTAATAACCAACTTATTGCTTCGTATTGTCGAGATCCCAAGAAACAGTCACTATATGAATGAGTGGATCTATCATATGGTTGTAGCAACTGAAATTCTTTCAACAAAAAATAGATCTGATTATGGGTTGTAAAGCAAAAAAAAAAAAAAAAATAAAGGGATGTGGATAAATGGAAGGATGATAGAAAGAAAGAACAAAAATATCAATGATATATGATTCCAATATGTATGGTCTATGAATCACGTCATAAAAGGCAGTGTGATAAAGCATCAATACTGATAATCAATACTGATAAGATAATTATAAATATAAGAATTTAAAAATGAAATAATTTTAAATAGAATAAAATAATAAAGAGCCTTCAGGTTAATAAAAACTGAGGAAATTGACTTGGGAACGAATTTTGTTGGAAGCTCCATTGCAAAGTTCGGACCTAACCATTAATGGAGAAGCTATGGGAACGACAGAACCTGTGACTGCATAGGCTTCTATTGAAAACGAATCCTAATAATTCATTGGGTGGGATGGCGGAACGGACCAAGAAAAAATTGATTTATTCTGAGAGGTTATGAATTGAACCTTCGAATGAAACAGGAAAGAGTAAATATTCGCCCGCGAAACCTCTATTTATTGGATTACAATCTTTTGTCATAATTCGATAGAGGTAAAAAAAAATAAGGAAAGGATTCGTTATGTTATAAAAATAAAAAAGAGAAACATTACATTATCTATAAAGATACATAAATGTACACACACGTCTAGCTGTATTGTATATCTTGTATCTACATCTTCCTTCTTATGTAAGAAATTAAATATCAATAAAAGCCATTACTTGGTGTATTATCTATTAATGTGTACCTATTAATGTGTATCTATAATATTATTGAATTAGAATCCTTTCATTCGCGAGGAGCTGGATGAGAAGAAACTCTCATGTCCGGTTCTGCAGTAGAGATGGAATTAAGAAACAACCATCGACTATAACCCCAAAAGAACCAGATTTCGTAAACAGCATAGAGGAAGAATGAAAGGAATATCTTGTCGAGGCAATCATATTTGTTTCGGCAGATACGCTCTTCAGGCACTTGAACCTGCTTGGATTACAGCTAGACAAATAGAAGCAGGGCGAAGAGCAATGACACGATATGTGCGTCGTGGTGGAAAAATATGGGTACGTATATTTCCCGACAAACCTGTTACAGTAAGACCCGCGGAAACACGTATGGGTTCGGGGAAGGGATCCCCTGAATATTGGGTATCCGTTGTTAAACGGGGTCGAATACTTTATGAAATGGGTGGAGTATCAGAAACTGTAGCTAGAGCAGCTATCTCAATAGCTGCGCGCAAAATGCCTATACGAACTCAATTTCTTATTTCAGGATAGAGATGCAGAACTAAACAAAAAGGGGTATTGGGGATGAAAAAACAACCGCAGGTTTATTTATTTCTGGACGGACAATATTTCTTTTTTTTCTTTCATACTTTTGCATTGAAATAACAGATTGAAATAAAAATGATATGATTCAACCTCAGACCCTTTTGAATGTAGCGGATAACAGCGGAGCTCGAAAATTGATGTGTATTCGAATCATAGGAGCTGGTAATCACCGATATGCTCATATTGGTGATGTTATTGTTGCTGTAATCAAAGAAGCAGTTCCCAATATGCCTCTAGAAAGATCAGAAGTAATTAGAGCTGTAATTGTACGTACATGTAAAGAACTCAAACGTGAAAACGGTATGATAATACGATATGACGACAATGCTGCAGTTGTCATTGATCAAGAAGGAAATCCAAAAGGAACTCGAGTTTTTGGTGCGATCGCTCGAGAATTGAGACAGTTAAATTTTACTAAAATAGTTTCATTAGCTCCCGAAGTATTATAAATAGTAGTAGATGAGACTATGATATAGTAGGGTATCTGAAATAGATCAAATTAGTAGATTGTGTCTCACGTATATACTTTATAATAATAAAAAAAAAGGAAACATGTTGATTATATCAAAATTTGGAGGAACCTATAATTCTAGTTCGTCATGGGTAGGGACACTATTGCCGATCTAATAACTTCTATAAGAAATGCTGACACGGATAAAAAAGGAAGGGTTCGAATAGCATCTACAAATATCACCGAAAACATTGTTAAAATACTTCTACGAGAAGGTTTTATTGAAAACGTTCGGAAACATCAGGAGAGTAACAAATATTTCTTGGTTTCAACTCTGCGACATAGAAAAACCAGAAAAGGAATATATAAAACTAGAACCATTTTAAAGCGTATCAGCCGGCCCGGCTTACGAATTTATTCCAACTATCAACGAATTCCTAAGATTTTAGGTGGAATGGGAATTGTAATTCTTTCTACTTCTCGAGGTATAATAACAGATCGAGAAGCTCGACTAGAAAGAATTGGAGGAGAAATTTTGTGTTATATATGGTAATCTTCCACCTCTGGTATCCGAATTTGATCTCTAACTTCCTATTTGTAAAATAGAGAGGAAAAGTGAGTTATATAACTCTTCCTCCATTAGTTGATACTTCAAGGAGGTTACCTGGAATGAAAGAACAAAAATTGATTCATGAGGGTTTAATTACTGAATCACTTCCCAACGGTATGTTCCGGGTCCGTTTAGATAATGAAGATCTAATTCTAGGATATGTTTCAGGGAGGATCCGCCGCAGTTTTATACGGATACTACCGGGAGATAGAGTAAAAATTGAAGTAAGTCGTTATGATTCAACCAGGGGACGTATAATTTATCGACTTCGCAACAAAGATTCGAACGATTAGGTTATTTTTTTAACCATGGGTATACAATTCGAAGTTCAAAAAAAATTCAAGAGACTTATTCTCTTCCAAGAAGTGGATTCAGAATTAAGGTAAGGAATAAAAAATATGAAAATAAGGGCTTCCGTTCGTAAAATTTGTGAAAAATGTCGACTGATTCGCAGGCGTGGACGAATTATAGTGATTTGTTCCAATCCGAAACATAAACAGAGACAAGGGTAATTCTTCTAAAAAAGAACTTTACTTTCCAAAATTTTAAAATAAAATATGTAAAAATAAGGTAAAGGATCCGTTTTAACATGAAATGGATATCTCCGTATCTTTTCTTTTTGTATATTTCTGACTCATAAATATGAGATGATAAAATATGACAAAAGCTATACCAAGAATTGGTTCACGTAGGGATGGGCGTATTGGTTCACGTAAGAATGGACGTAGAATACCAAAAGGCGTTATTCATGTTCAAGCGAGTTTCAACAATACCATTATAACTGTTACAGATGTACGAGGTCGGGTAGTTTCTTGGGCCTCCGCCGGTACTTCTGGATTCAAAGGCACAAGAAGAGGAACACCTTATGCTGCTCAAGCCACAGCGGTAAATGCTATTCGTACAGTGGTTGATCAGGGTATGCAACGAGCAGAAGTTATGATAAAGGGTCCTGGTCTCGGAAGAGATGCAGCATTACGAGCCATTCGTAGAAGTGGTATATTATTAAGCTTCGTACGTGATGTAACACCTATGCCACATAATGGATGTCGACCTCCTAAAAAAAGACGTGTGTAGAAATAAGAATTAAACCGATTTCAAGAGAAATAAATGATCAAATAATAATACTAGTATAGTATGGTTCGAGAGGAAGTAGCAGGATCCACTCGAACACTACAGTGGAAGTGTGTTGAATCAAGAGTAGACAGTAAGCGTCTTTATTATGGTCGTTTCATTCTGTCACCACTTATGAAAGGTCAAGCTGATACCATCGGTATTGCCATGCGAAGGGCCTTACTTGGAGAAATAGAAGGAACATGTATCACACGTGCAAAATCTAAGAAGGTGCCACATGAATATTC